TTTAGTAAGGTGTTGTGTGGCACGTTATATTTTGGTTATAAGGGGGACTTGTGGTCTGCTTTTCTCTTAGCTTATAATTAAAGCGTTAGTTTGAAGCACTGGAGATAACTTAGGTTAGAGAGGTGGATAAGTTAAATTTAAACTGTGGGGTTCATGTCCCCTTAATATGTAGTCATACATTCTGCTGAGTCATGTTTTTGGTGTTTAATCATTTTTCAAGATTAATTAGTTTACTTTACAGTCGTGTGCTAGGCTTATTTTCATACTATTATTTGTTGATCCTGGGTAGTCTTTTGGTATTATTTTTGGGCTATCGTTTTCCATATAGTTACTCTCCCTTTTTTTTTGTGATAATACTGTGCTGTTATGTGTTCTTTTGTTTTGTCTCTCTCTTTTTGTCTCGTCTTTGAGGTTCCCCTCGGGAGTTTTTTAGGAGTTTTGTTCCTGTTGGTACTCCTTTATACATTTGTCCGTTGGTCTGTTGTGCTGAGACTATAAGTTATATTATTCGTCCGTTTGTTTTAATATTCCGTCCTTTTATAAATTTAAGTTTAGGTTGTTTTGGTGCTGTGGCCATTGGTGGGTTTTGTTTACACAGGTGGGGTTGACTTGTTGTGCTTTGTGTGGTTTTTTTTTATGAGGTATTCGTGGCTTTAGTTCATTGATTTATCGTGACTAGCATACTATCATTTTCTGTAGACCACTAGAGAGTGATGCGGGTGCATGTTGATTTGGTTGTATTTTCTCTTATGCTCTCTTTGATGTTTTGTGCTTTGTGTGGTTTTGTTGATTCCTTGTTGGGTTTTTGGGTTTTTTTGGAGCTGGCCGGGTTATCTGCTGTTCCCTGTCTTTTTTATTACGGGGGGGGTTTTAAATTTTATAGCTCTCTAATGATGTATATAATTATGGCTGGTGTCTCTTCAGCTTTCTTGTTGAGTGGGGTGCTATTTAGAGAACTCTACTTTTTTATATTGCTGGGTTTTGTTATAAAGTTGGGTTTATTCCCCTTCATGTTCTGAGTTTATAGCGTTTTTAGTGGCAGAAATTGGGGTTTTATTTTTTTGTTAAGCGTTATATTAAAGTTTCCTGTTCTATTTTTTAGATTTTTGTTCCAATCTGGCGGTTTTTCATTGATATTTTTATATGTTGACTGTTTTCTCACTATTCTGCTGTGCTCCTTACTATTTTGACTTTGTAGACCAGGGTGGGAATATATTTGGTGCCATATCTCTTTATCTTCCGTATCAACTCTCTTAGTTGCTTGCTTTTGTACGGATTTCATGCTGTCTAGCTTTATATATGGTTACTACTTTTGTTGGGCGTCGGCGTGTATATGCTACTTTTTGTATCTTAGTAAAGTAGAGGGGGTGAAGGAGAGATTTTGAGTCTTTTGTTTTTTGTTTTTGGTGACCCCTCTATCATTACCTTTATTTTATAAGTTGAGTGTCTGTGTGGGTATTGTTTATTCTTCTATATATATCCTTTTAATTTGGTCGGTGTATAGTTTGTCAGAACAGTTCTTTTTGTATAAGTTAGCCGGGGATAGTTATTTGTCTAGCACGTTTAAAAGTTGGTGTTAGGGGATATGCAATGTATTTTATGTTAAAATATTTACTTTACACGTAAAAGAACCATTATTATGGCTTTGTTATGGGGTCTGAAAACGAAACAATGTATTTTATGAAGAATGTCGGGTTTGCGTCTCGAAGGAGGAGTTTCCCTTTGTTATTTTGGTGACTTTAGTTTATTTATAGAATACTGGTTTGTCTAATCAGGGGGGGCGTTAGGCCAAGTTACTATGATTTTTATGCTTTTTACTGGGTTTGTTGGGTTGTTGATTAGTCTTTTGGTTATAGCTTTTTTTATTTTGGGTGAGCGTAAGATTTTGGGGTATGCCCAGATTCGTAAGGGGCCCAATAAGGTTGGGGTTATGGGGTTGTTACAGAGTTTTGCTGATTTGCTTAAGTTGGTTGTAAAGTATAAGATATATGGTTTTCAAAGTCGTAGCTATGTATCTATGTTGGGTGTTTATTTGTTGGTATTAATTGTGATTTTTTATTGTGTCCTTTTGGGGGGTTATTACGGTTATTGTGGCATGAGATACTCTATGCTTTGGTATCTGGTGATTACTTCATTTGGTAGTTACGCTTTGTTGTGTGCTGGTTGGGGTAGATATAGTAAGTATTCAATGTTGGGTGCAATGCGTTCTGCTTTTGGTTCAATTAGTTTTGAGGCTTGTTTTATGTGTTTGGTGATTTTTTGTGCTTTGTGTTATGGCGGTTATAAATTAGTTGATTATTGGGAGTCTGGTTGATTTAGTGTGGTTCTTTATCCTTGTTGTTATTTTTTGTTTTTGATTTGTATATTGTGTGAGACGAATCGTACTCCCTTTGATTATGCTGAGTCTGAGAGGGAATTGGTCAGAGGATTTAATACTGAGTATAGTGGTATATTTTTTACTTGTTTGTTTGCTTGTGAGTACATCATTATCTTTATTTTTTCTTGATTAGGTGGGGTGATATTATTTGGGGGAGGGTTTTTTTCTATATTTATTTTGCCCTTCCATCTTTTATTTTTTATGTGAGCTCGTGCTACGTTGCCACGTGTTCGGTATGATTACTTTGTTAACTTTTTTTGATCAGTGGGGTTGTGTATTTTGATATTAATGCTTTTTTCAGTTGTTATTTAGTGTTTGTATAGATTATGTGATAAATCGTAATGCTGTTAACGTTAAGAAGGAGTTGGTTCTACAAACGTATCTTCTGGCTTTAGTTTAAGTTTAGAATATTAGTTTTGGGGATTGAAGGACCTTTAGGGGAAGTCGGAGATGCCAATAGGGCTGCTACTGCAGGTTACTTTGATATAGTAAATATAGGACTTTTGTTTCGTTGGTAGTTTTTGCTTTTGGGCCTCATATATCTAATTTAAGTGCAGGGTTCTTACCCCTGTGATGTGTTTTTTCACTGTGGGGTTATACAATGCTTGGTTTATTATTTGGTTTGGGTATATTTAGTCTTTTGGTGCTGGTGATATCTTTTTTTACTTCTGGCTTATTTAATAAGTTTATAGGGGGTGCTTTTTGTTGGGGGGGTCCATATGAGTGTGGGTTTTGTTCTTCTTCTTTGAGTTTTAATTGTTTTAGGTTTACATATTTTTCTTTACTGGTTTTTTTTGTAATCTTTGATTTGGAGATTTCTCTTTTGTTAAAAATGCCCGAGCAGGGTTTATTATTTTCTAAATTTATTTATTATTTTATTTTTTTACTATTGTTGGGCGTAAGTTTTTTGGGGGAGGTTTTGTGAGGTTATGTTCGTTGGGGGTACTGAAGGAATTGGTTGGGTTACTGCTAATAATCTACTGTCAATTTGTTTTGACTTCTTTCTTTTAGTTGTATCAAATTAAGTTAAGTTAGACTAAGTGTTTTCAAAATACTAGGTGATCTTTGGGTCATTTGATGTGACAGATGGCTAGTTTTAGTTTTTTTAGTTGGCTTTTTACTCTGGATCATAAGCGTGTTGGTATGATTTATACTTTAATAGGGATTTGGTCTGGGTTTGTTGGTTTGAGTTTTAGTGTGATGATACGTGTTAAATTTGTTGAGCCATATTTTAATGTGATTTCTTCGGACTGTTATAAATTTTTAATAACTAACCACGGTATTATTATGATTTTTTTTTTCTTGATGCCTGTCTTAATTGGGGGTTTCGGTAATTATTTGATTCCTCTATTATCGGGCCTTCCGGATTTGAATTTACCCCGTTTGAAAGCTTTAAGTGCTTGGTTGCTTTTTCCTTCTATACTCTTTCTTGTGTTGAGTATGTGTCTGGGGGCTGGGATAGGGTGAACTTTTTATCCACCCTTATCTTCCTCTCTTTTTAGGGATAGACGTGGTGTTGATTTTTTGATGTTTTCTCTGCATTTAGCTGGGGTTTCAAGTTTGTTGGGTTCTATTAAATTTATCTGTACTTTGTACACGGCTTTTGTGGATAGTTTTGTTTCTCGTAGTTCAATTTTACTTTGGTCTTATCTGTTTACATCCATTCTTTTATTGTTAACTATTCCGGTATTAGCGGCTGCTATTACCATGTTATTATTCGATCGTAAATTTGGTTCTGCTTTTTTTGACCCATTAGGGGGTGGAGATCCTGTCTTGTTTCAGCATATGTTTTGGTTTTTTGGACATCCTGAAGTTTATGTGTTGATTTTGCCTGGGTTTGGTATGGTTAGTCATGTTTGTAGTAAATTAGGTTGTTCTTATGACACTTTTGGTTTTTATGGTTTACTATTTGCTATGTTTTCAATAGTGTGTCTCGGTAGGGTAGTTTGGGGGCATCACATGTTTACTGTGGGGTTGGATGTGAAGACTGCTGTGTTTTTTAGTTCAGTAACTATGATTATAGGTGTTCCCACGGGTATAAAGGTGTTTTCTTGATTATATATGATTTTAAATAGTCGTGTTTCTCTTCGTGAGCCGGTTTTTTGATGGGTTTTATCTTTTATTATACTGTTTACTATGGGAGGGGTTACTGGTATAATTCTTTCTGCTTGTGTATTGGATAAAATTTTACATGATACTTGGTTTGTAGTGGCTCACTTTCATTATGTGATGTCTTTGGGGTCTTATATAAGTATAATTATCTTTTTTGTTTGGTGGTGGCCTGTGATTACTGGGGTTAGTTTAAATAAGTATCTATTGCAGTGTCATTGTATAGTGTCTAATGTGGGGTTTAATTTATGTTTTTTTCCTATGCATTATTTTGGTATGTGTGGGTTACCCCGGCGTGTTTGTGTATATGAGTCTGGTTATGCTTGGATAAATATGCTTTGTTCAATTGGTTCCTTTGTATCTGCTTTTAGTGGGTGTTTTTTTATTTTTATTCTGTGGGAGTCATTGGCTAAAAAGAATGTTGTTTTAGGTTATTATGGTAGTTCTTCTACCTTGCTTAATCTGTGTTGATCACCAGTACCTTATCATAGTAATTTTTTTGTGCGTGGCTTGTTTGTTGACTATTCTGTGTTGGCTTTTTAGTTTATTTTAAGAATATTGATTTTGTAAATCAGGGGAAGGGTTTTTTACCTTTAAGCCTGTTTGGTGGAACTTTAAATTTGGTTTGTTGGGTTTATTTGCCTTTTGCATCATGCTATATGGATGTGGATAATTTAGATTGTATACCGAAAAGTTTGGATCTGACACTAAGTTGGTAGGAAAGTTAGATACGAGTAGTGGTGTTAAAATTTGGTGTTAGGGGTGATAAATAAGTCGTCAAACTTTATATCTGTTTGGGGGATTAGGTGTTTAGGTACCCTACCGGTGAAGAGATCGGGTGGGCTAGTATATCTTTTTTGTGCACTGTATTAAGTTAGGGTTAAAGTTACCCTCCTTTATAGGATATGTTATAATTGCGGTGTGAAGTCATAAAGTAAAAAAGATTACTATTTATGGTCCTCCTTTATTTAATAGTTTGTGGTAAAGTATCATTTAATAAGTAATTATATTAGCTTTTATGTGTCTCGACTCCATCCCGTCTGTTTATTAAAAACATTTCCATATTTCAGTTTATATGGTAGTACCTGCTCTATGTGTTATAAATGGCCGCAGTATCTTGACTGTGCGAAGGTAGCATAATTAATTGCCTTTTAAATGGGGGCTTGTTTGAATGGTTTGACGTGGTTGTGAGTAACATGAAGGTTTTAGGTGAAATTGATGACGCGAATTCAGAATTTGCGTATTTTAATTAGACGGAAAGACCCTAGGATCTTTGAATTTTTGCTTGGGGCAAGTGAGGATATTTTATTTGCTTTTGGACCCCCTTGGGCTATAGGTTTAAGTTACCCTAGGGATAACAGAGTAATAGTTTATTAGAGATCTTATCGATTAAACTGTTTGCTACCTCGATGTTGACTTGGGTTAAATGTTCTAGCGCAGTTGTTAGGAGTTTTGGTCTGTTCGACCATAGGTACCCCCATGAGTTGAGTTAAGACCGGCGTGAGCCAGGTCGGTTCTTATCTATTGTTCTAATTCGTTAGTACGAAAGGATTGCGGGTTATTTTGGTAAACTCATTACCTTTGGGTCTCAGTATTGCAAATGCTGATGTGAATATATAACTATTCTGGGTTTTTATCTGTTTAACTATGGCAGTAGAAAGGGTATTAAGGTGAATCGCATAAATATGGTTTATTTTGTTATCCGGTGGCATCGTGAGTGCTTTATTTGATTAGCGATTAATATTTTATTTAAGCGTGAGCTTTATTAAGGGCCTTAAGATAGAGGGGATTAGGCACAGTGCCAGCATCCGCGGTTATTCTGTTTTCTCTGCTTTTTTGTAGTTTTGTTTGGGGGTAGATATAAATAAGTTTAGGTGAAATTTTTTTATTTTTATTACTATTGCCCCAAGGAGTAGTAAGTAGTTGTGGAGTGAGGGGGATTAGAGACCCCCGTAACTAACTATTTAATAGAGCTTAGTTTTATAACTAAAATAGTTTGGCAGTGAGTTATTCCGGTCAGGGGAAGGTGTGTTTTAAAGGATGATCCGCCTATTAACTTACCTCAGCTATGTTGGTGTATATCTGGTTGAATATTATTGCTTAGTTGCTTGAATTTGTGTATTAATATTTAAGCTAAGTCTATGTGCTGCATGTTGAGGTTTTCATGCGTTACATTTATAAGTTTTATGCCTGTAACTGGTTTAATATTTTAGGACTTGTTAGTAATACTAAATTAGTTTGTTGGTGTGAAGTTGGTTTAACTCAGGTACACACCGCCCGTCACCCTCGATAATTTTGAGGTAAGTCGTAACAAGGTAGCCCCAGATGAATCTGGGGCTAATTGCTGCTACTCATCTAGGGGTAGCGGCAGTAATGAAATTTTCTTTGCTTTACTATGACATCGTATGTTATGTAGTTGCTCTTTGTGTTTTTATAGTGGTCTTTGTTTTTATAATGCTATACTGAAAAGTTTCTGGCGGGGGGAGTATAAAATTTGGTTCTGATAAACAGACTGTGGAGCTATTGTGAACTGTTGTACCTACTTTAATTGTTTTGGTGCTGTGCAGTTTGAATGTTAAATTTATTACTGCTGGTTTGAAAGATTTGTCGCAGGAGACTGTTAAGGTTGTGGGCCGTCAGTGGTATTGAAGATATGACTTTTCTGGGGGGTCTTTTGACTCATTTTTATGTAAGGATGGGTTTCAGGTAGATAAGCCGTTACCGTTGCGGTATGGTGTTGTCTATCGTTTTTTAGTTGTGTCTGAGGATGTAATTCATTCTTTTGCTGTCCCTTCATTGCAGATAAAGATGGATGCTATACCGGGTCGTATTAAATCGCTGTTTTTTGTACCAGATCGTTATGGTGTGTTTGTGGGTTACTGTAGTGAGTTATGTGGGGTTGGACATGGTTATATGCCTATTGTAATTGAGGTTATAAAGTAATTTTTTTCTACATTGTTGTATTAATAGCATAGTAGCTTTTCGTGCTGTAGGTGGTAATTTATTTTACTATGTAGGGTGTTGGGATGGTAGTAAGTTTATTAATTTCATGTTTTGTTGGCTTTTTTGTGGGGTTAGTCTTTTTTTGTTTAATTAAACATCCTGTTTATTATTGTTTGCTACTAGTTATGAACTCTTTGATTTCTTGCTTTGCGGCTTATATTTGTCTTGGTTTTAGTTGGTATTCTTTGCTTTTTTGTTTGGTCTACATAGGTGGGGTGTACATTTTATTTGTATTTGTTTCTGTATATAGACCTAATACTAGGGTGGTACCTTATTGGAACTTGGAAGTGGTGACTTTTTCACTAATCCTTGTCGGGATCACTGTTTTGGGGGTTTCTGTTTACTTTAGTTTTATAAATTACGAGTCCAGTTTTAATTTATGCACTCGGGCAGAAGGTTACTTTTATGTTTGTATGTGTTTAACTTTGTTGTTTGGGTTTTTTGTTTTAAGGTTTATTATGAGTGTTAAGGGTAGATACTATCGGTAATCATTTTCTGATCTAGCATATATACAATGCATTGGATTGTAAATCCTCGTAAAGCTAATAGAGTTGGTCAGGTTTATGTACATAATATTTATATACTTTATAAACCTTTTAAATACAAAATACCAACCCCCCTTTAATCACGCCACCCCAAAGAGAATTTTACAAAACCAACTTATTATACATCGACGGTTTTGTAAAATTCTCTTTGGGGTGGCGTGATTAAAGGGGGGTTGGTATTTTGTATTTAAAGCGACTCTAAACTACTCATTGTAGAAATTGTGTAAAAATGCCAGAGACTTATGGGGTTGGTTTAGGACCAATTTACAGCTGTTAAGCTTTTTTATTTTTAGCATCGTTAGTAACACTACGGTGCTTTTGATTTGAAATCAGAATGTTTGTTTTTGTTAACAATACTAACTGTGTGGTTATGTCAGAAGTTTATGAGTTAGCTTTAAGCGTTAATTATGGAAGTATTTCCTAATCACTTTTATGAAAGTGGCATAAATTAAGTCTATGTTACGGCCGTAGAATGGGTGTTATTTACATCATATGCTTTACATGTTTTTAATATTGTGTGTGGGTATTGTTTTGGTGTTTTCTGTTTTGTCTTATACTTGGTGTTGGTGGGGTGCCTCTCTCTTTAAAAATTTATTTTGTGGAGGGGGGTTGTGGAGGTTGTTCGGTGTTATAGACGTCGTTTCGGTTTTCGTTTTACTAATGTTGGGTTTTTGTTTTTACTATGTGTTAAACTACACCCATCATTATTTTGGTGGGAGGATTGCCGGGTTTGATTTAAATAAGATTGTGGTTATCTTTGTTGGGGTTATGGCTAGCCTTGTTTTAACTGGTGACTTTTTAACTACTCTTGTATTTTGGGAGTATTTGGGGGTAGTGAGATATTTTTTAATTTTGTTTTATTTAAGTTATTTGAGTCTCCGTTCTTCTGTTATTACATTAGTCTCTTCTCGTTTTGGGGATGTCTGTCTATTTTTATTGATTGGATTGTCCTTTTGGGGGGGTAGAAATGAAATGATACTGTGCCTTCTATTCTTTTTTATTATTATCACAAAGAGTGCCAGATTTCCTTTTATTAGTTGGCTATTAGAAGCAATGCGTGCCCCCACCCCAGTGAGATCTCTGGTACATTCATCTACATTAGTTGCTGCTGGTGTTTGATTTATAATGCGTTATGATCTTTTATTATACAGCGGGAATGGGACGTTTATCTTCTATTTATGCTTATTGGTGACTATATTCATCACCGGTGTGTGTTGTTTCTTTTTTCTTGACTTGAAGAAGATTGTAGCTTTATCAACTTGTAACAAAATTGCTTGGTGCGTATTTTATGTGCTATACGGAGACCTAACTTTGGCTTTGTTCCAGTTGGTGAGTCATGGTGTTTCCAAGTGTCTATTATTCATGATGGTAGGTGATATTATGAGTGGTTCCGGTGGTTCTCAAGCTAGAAATTGTGTTTATTCAAGTGTGTTGTACGGGCGTTGAGGAATATTTGGTTTATACTCGATCATACTGGGTCTATCTGGTGTGCCTTTTATTGGAGTATTTTTCACCAAGCACATGCTACTGTCGGGGTTTAGCTCTTTTATTAACTTTCTTTTTTTTACAATGGTGCTATGCTGTGTATTTTTATCTTACTTTTATTCCTTTCGTTTATGTGCTGTTTTAGCTAATGTAAAGGTTAGACTTAGGTCAGGGGTATATTTTTTGTGCGGCAGTGGTACCATGGTATATTTGTGGTTAATTACTAACTATTTTACTGGGACTAGTCTTGATGAGAGATTTGTTGGTTTTTATTGAATTACTCTTCTGTTACTACTGTTTCAGGGGGTGGCTTTTATATTTGCTTACTGCTTGTATAATAGTGTTGTTCTTAGTTGATGAAGTAGTTCTTTATTCGGTAGTGATAAAATAGTTGAATATATGTTTGAACTATTCTGCAGCACTACCCTATTTTTAAGGGAATTCTATTACCGGTGAGATAAGGAAGTTATAACCCTATTAAATAGAAGTAAATATTATCCTCTTATCTCTCTTTATAAGAATTTGATAAGTTTCTTGGCTATTTCATCAATTGGTTTGGTGTTGGTGATTTGTATATTATATTAATATTCAAATGGGGATTTATGTGCGTATGCTATATTAATATTCAAATGGGGATTTATGTGCGTATGCTATATTAATATTCAAATGGGGATTTATGTGCGTATGCTATATTTTAGTTGTTTGGTTTAGGTTAGTGGTGTATATTATTAGTATAATTGTCATTATATCACTTTTCCAAAGTGGGGATCTAATTGTTTAGATAATATAGGGGTGTCATTTCTTCCTGTTTTTAAATCTATTTTATTTGGTTTGGTGTTGGTGGGGTGCTTTTTGTGAAAGTTAAATTATTTATTGCTTGTTTTACCTTTGATTGGGTTTTCGTTATTATTTTTTTGATTCGACTTATTAAATTGAGATTTTCACTATGAGTCGGCATTTTGGTTATTTATTTTAAGTGAGGTTATAGCTTTTGGTAGTCTTCTGGTGTGTTGTTTTTGATTTGATAAAAATTCTTTTGTTGGACTTTCTGGTTCCTTGGAAATTCCCTTTTTAGGTTGTTTTTTATTATTGGGATCTAGTATAAGTATAACAGGTTTTCATCACGTTATGCCTTGGTCTTTTTCTTGGGTGTTGCTTCTACTAACTATAGTACTGGGTATGGGGTTTGTCGGGTTACAGTTGTTCGAGTTTAAAGAAGTTTTTATTAAATTAAGTGATAGGAGTTTTTATGCTAGATGTTTTTGTACTGTTGGTCTTCACTTTATACATGTCTTCTTGGGTGTTATAGGCTTATCTATAATTTTATGTTTGGGTGTTGCTTCTGCGGGGGCTTATCGTTGCACTTTGGTCACTTGGTATTGACATTTTGTTGATTATATTTGGTTGCTAGTTTATGCTTGTGTATATGTTTGTTTTACTGATAGGTTATTTAAACTGGCAAATTGTGGTTTTGTTGATTACTCCTATATGTTTGTATCAGTAAAGAAATGGTTTTGTTATTACGTCGTAATGTGGTTGATTTACCTACTAATTATTCTCTTAATTATTATTGGTGTAGTGGGTTTATGATTTCAGCTTTTATGGTTGTGCAAGTGATTACTGGTGTGGTTCTTTCACTTTTATATGTAGCTGATTCCGAGTTGAGTTTTCGTTGCGTAATGGACTTAAGTAAAGATTCTTTTTTTACTTGGGGTGTGCGTTATTGGCATATTTGAGGAGTTAGCATTTTGTTTGTTTTATTTTTTGTTCATATGGGTCGTGCTTTATATTATTCAAGTTATACTAAGAAGGGGGTTTGGAACGTGGGTTTTATTTTATATCTTTTAACTATGGCTGAGGCATTTTTAGGTTACATTCTACCTTGACATCAAATGTCATACTGAGCTGCAACTGTTTTAACAGCTATTGCTGAGAGTATCCCATTGGTTGGTCCCACGGTATTTAAGTATTTGGTAGGGGGTTTTTCTGTAACTAAAGTAACTTTGATGCGTGTCTTTTCTGCTCATGTTTGCTTAGGTTTTGTGATTTTGGGTCTTATGGTTTTGCATTTATTCTATTTACACTCTTCTGGGTCTAATAATCCTTTATTTTCTTCATTTGGTTACGGGGATGTTGTTTACTTTCATTCTTATTTTACAACTAAGGATTTTTTTTGTTTGGTGGTACTATGTTGCGTGCTGGTTGGGTTTATGTGGTTGGTTCCTGATTTGGTAATGGATACGGAGGGTTATTTGGAGTCTGACCCATTAGTTACCCCAGTTTCTATAAAGCCAGAGTGGTACTTTTTGATTTACTATGCTATGCTTCGCTCTGTTGAGTCTAAGATAGGTGGTTTGGTGTTGGTTGCCAGGTTGTTATTTTTTATGTGAGTTCCCACATTTAAAGATTCTAGGTCTTATTTTGTGACTCGACAGATTATTTTTTGGATCTTTGTCTGTCTATTTGTCGGATTAACTTACTTAGGGGGTTGTCACCCCGAGTATCCCTATTTAGGTATATGCCAGCTATTCTCGGTTGGGGCTGTAGCTTTTATGTTTGCATATAAGCTATTTTGGTCTAGATATACTAAGTTGGGGCTTAGTATCCTGTTGGGATAGGCGGGGTTATGGTTTTTTTATATTTTTTCTTGTTTGTAATGATATTTTTAGGATTTACTCTTTCATTAACTCGTTTTTTGAGTTGTCTCATTATTCTGGAAAATTTTAAAGTACTATTACTACTCTTCAGTTTGTTACTTAGCTTGGGGGATAGTCACGTGATATTTATTGCATTAATGGTTGTTTCAACTGTTGAAGTTATTGTCGGTCTTGTTGTTTTAACACGGGTATGAGAGTGTACAAATTCGTTAGATTTGGTTTCTTTCTAAGTGTTGCTTTGCTGCTAATTGTGCCTTTATTTTATTCAATGGGGGTAGGGTGTTTTGGATCCATCGCTGTTGGTAAAGGTTATTTCGTTTTTGACTCTGTTTCTTTCTATTTGATATTGTTGATCTTCTTTTTGGGGGTTTATGGTCTTTTTTCTACTATTTCTCATATAGGCAGACATAGTATTTTTTTCCTTATTATGAGATTAGTTTTTACTCTATTGTGCTTTTGTTGTAATCATTCTATTCTGTTTTGGTGTTTTTATGAACTTTCTATGCTTCCTCTGTTATACTTAATATTTTCTGATTCTCCGTATTCTGAGCGTTTTATAGCCGGTTGATATTTTTCTGTTTACTTATTATTTACAAGTTTACCTTTAATTTTGATTCTGTTATACCTCTCTTATGTTAAAGGTAGTACTTTTTTTAGTTTGTGATCTTTTGAGAGTGAGTATACATTTGTATATATTGTCTTGGCTTTTGTGTTTTTTACTAAGGTTCCATTATTTCCCTTCCATACGTGATTACCTATTGTGCATGCTGAGGCGACAAGTATTGTTTCAATGTTTTTAAGTGGATACATTATGAAGTTAGGTATACTGGGTATTTATCGCTGCACCCCCTTTATTTTTTCTAGTAGTTTTGTTGGTTATTTATATTTGTGCTGTGTATTTAGCATTTTTTTTTTAATCACAGCTTCCGGTGAATTAGATGGGAAGCGATGGTTAGCTTTTTTGAGTTTGTCCCATATTTTAATTCCGTTTTTGGGTTTTTTTGTTTGCGATTGATCAGGAATTAATTTATCTTTTTTATACTGTCTAGGTCATGGTCTAAGTGCAGGGCTTGTGTTTGGTTTCTTGTGGTTTTTTTATGACGCTATAAATACTCGTAACTTAGTCCTTTTAAAGTCTGGGGTGGGGGGAGTCTACACAACTTTGGTTATCGTTTTTGGTTTACTATCATTGTGTTCATTTCCGCCAACTATTCAATTTTTTTGTGAGGTGTTTGTTTTGTCTTCTTCGACATTTTCATTAATTTATATTTGCTTTTGGTGTTTTTACCTGTTTTGTGCAGGGCTTGTTCCTCTCATTTTATGTGGTCACATCTTGATTCGGGGTGAGTCCTTTGAGGGTAGTAATTTTGTGGTAATTGGTTTTGGGTTTTTATTTTTATACTTGTGCTTTTGGTGTTACTTAGGAATCTTGTGAATTTAA